AAAAAAAGGATACGATAAAGAATTAGGGAGCCAAATGGTCTTTTTGGGGATAGAGGGACTTGAACCCTCACGATTTTTGAAATCGACGGATTTTCCTCTTACTATAAATTTCATTGTTGCCGGTATTGACATGTAGAACGGGACTCTATCTTTATTCTCGTCCGATTAATCAGTTCTTCAAAAGATCTATCAGATTATGGAGTGAATGGTTTGATCAATGAATATTCGATTCTTTCTTCAATATGGAATCAATTGACAACAATTCTTCTCTATTATGTATACAGGTTTATCCTTCATCTTTTCTGAAGTTTCGATAGAAGGATTCCTCTACTAACGTAAGACAATCAACTCCATTCGTTAGAACAGCTTCCATCGAGTCTCTGCACCTATCCTTTTTGATTTTCGCTTTCTGAACCTTTGTTTGTTTTCGGAAAACGTGATTTGGCTCAGGATTGCCCATTTTTATTAATTCCAGGGTTTCTCTGAATTTGAAAGTTATCACTTAGTAAGTTTCCATACCAAGGCTCAATCCAATTAAGTCCGTAGCGTCTACCGATTTCGCCATATCCCCCTTTTTGAGATGAAAATCTCATTGTGATCTCGTTCCCCTTTTTCTTTCATTTATACCGGAACCGTTGAATTCATTAGATAGATGCCGATTCCTGTCTCGAAAAAGTGTTTTCTCCTCTTTGTCTTTGATTTCTTGTCTATCTTCTTTCATCTTCTATATCTATAGGAGGCTTATATTCGGTCCAATCAAAAACGATTTTATCATTTCTGTATCGGCAATTCAATATAGGTGGATACATACGCTATACATCTGTCTCTCTTCCACTCATTTACCCATGAAATTTCGAATACTTGAACGGTCGATTCTTTTTTTTTTTAATATGATTTTTGAATTCAAAAATCATATTAAAAAAAAGAATATTTAATTGTGATAAAAAAGAAAAATGGAAATTCTATATCGCTAGATTAATCGTTATCTTCTATAATATTTAACAGTTATTTGAAATTATATATTCTATTCTTTAATATATTAATATTCATTATGAATAGCGAATATGAATAGCTAAGAATTAAAATAGTATAATAGTGAATAGCAAAGATTCTAAGAGTTTATTGAATTCTTATACATGTCGAATTTATGTTATGTGAGCCTGCTTAGCTCAGAGGTTAGAGCATCGCATTTGTAATGCGATGGTCATCGGTTCGATTCCGATAGTCGGCTTTTCTCTATTTATTTTATTCTATGTTTTACATGATTGATAATGCATCTTTGAAATCAAAGAATATTGAAAAAAAAATGTCTTCCTCTTTTGACAAACGCCCTTGATTTATTATGTGATAGGAATTTCCAACTATCTAACGAAAAGAATCCTTTTCTTTTTCTATATATAGAATATAAAGATCTGGATATTTATCCAACTCATCTCATTATTCTTTAATAGAATAATACTTCAGTAAATTTCGCTTTATTTAGAATTTAGTTCATTTTTAGTTTAGGTTTATTCTGTAGAATGAAATTTCATCAATAAGAATTAATAATTAAATATAAATAAGAAGAAGGAGTCTTTATGTCGCGTTACCGAGGTCCTCGTTTCAAAAAAATACGCCGCCTGGGGGCTTTACCAGGGCTAACTAATAAAAGGCCCAGAGCTGGAAGTGATCTTAGAAACCAATCGCGTTCCGGGAAAAAATCCCAATATCGAATTCGCCTAGAAGAAAAACAAAAATTGCGTTTTCATTATGGTCTTACAGAACGACAATTACTTAAATACGTTCGTATCGCCGGAAAGGCAAAAGGGTCAACAGGTCAGGTTTTACTACAATTACTTGAAATGCGCCTTGATAACATTATTTTTCGCTTGGGTATGGCTCCGACTATTCCGGGAGCTCGCCAATTAGTTAACCATAGACATATTTTAGTCAATGGTCGTATAGTAGATATACCAAGTTATCGCTGCAAACCCCGAGATACTATTGCGGCGAGGGATGAACAAAAATCTAAAGTTCTAATTCAAAATTCTCTCGATTCATCCCCCCATGAGGAATTGCCAAACCATTTGACTCTTCAACCATTCCAATATAAAGGATTAGTCAATCAAATAATAGATAGTAAATGGGTCGGTTTGAAAATAAATGAATTGCTAGTTGTAGAATATTATTCTCGTCAGACTTAAACCTAACAAAAATAAAATCAACACTAATAAGAATAAGGGTTCGACCCATTTTACTCCCTTTCGGCGAAGTAAATTAACCTAAGGTTAAGATAAAGATAAATAAGGGTTTGATCCGGATTTTTCTTCCATTTAGGTATCATAGACCGAGAGGGAGATTTTCATTCCTTGTCTACTCTACTCTTTTCTTTACACAGTATTTTCTGTACCACAGCCATTAGGAATAGAGAATCCATATCAAAGAAAGGTCTAACTGTTGGAATAGTCGTATCCATTGCTATTTGATCTATTGTGGTTAGTAAGATCGATGAATTAGGTGA